AAATCAAAGCCCTATCTAAGTAAAGCTTCGTCTGTAATTTTTCGGCCCAGGGGGAGTTTGCTCGACCCATTCCCCAGTCTCCCGCACTGCTCAAGTAAGTGTGCGACTCCGTATGAGGACCTCCTTCCCTTCTGCCCACTCTCCGTTCACACGGTTCTCAAAGCAGAGGAGGAAGGGTGGGCAGCAGGTACCACGAGCCCTCTGTCCCACACATCTATCCAGAAGCAAGTGTAGTTCACCGGTTCCACCGAATGCTCCTATCTCTCGGCAAAGATCGTGTGAGTGTGCAGTTATGCTTCGGATGCTTCGCCATAGAATAGATCGACCCAGTTCCCGTTCTTTTCCGGTGCGCTCGCTTTATATCTCCGACACACAAGGAAGGACGCGGTGGGAAGGAAGCAGCCCCAGCCTCTGTCCGGCCGATCATTCCGCTGGCATCTTGCATTCACGCCTCCGTTTGACTGCCGCTCGGGGATGTAGTTGTAGATACTTTAGTCTTAGTGGGTCGTTGGCTCCACCTGTTATCTCCTTCTACGACATGCTGTTGTCGTCGCCATATTCCATATGTCACTTAGTCATCTCTGCCTCGCTGCGGGTCAGCACCTCCGAAAGAAACGGAGGACTTCATTCAGTGACTCCGCGATCGCCCTCTGAACGATCAGAATAAGGTAAAGCTTGAAGATAAGTTTTGTACTCTATTAATTTCTCAGTCCCTCTAGTCGGGTGGGCGCCGGCCGGTCTTTCGACCAGATATCCCCCTAAAAACCGTACGTGCGGGTCTCCCCGCATGCGGCTCACGCCATTCGAGGTGGCCCAGCCCAGCATTCATTCGCAAATCCTGTAGTGAAATTGAGACTGCCCGACCTCGGAAGTTAATTCGCGTGTAGGCAGCGCTGTCTGTCGTACCGTTGACTCTATCTATTCATTGAATTTACTTTTTTACATTTTTTATATAGGCTCGCTCCCTCTTTTTCCAAGAATTCATGCACTTCCCTTTACTTCATAGGGCCTTCTCTAATAGGGGAAAAGCCTTCCATTTCCGTCAAATGACCCGGCCTCCCCTGGCTCTTCCACCGTCCCGGCTCCCTTTCCTCCCTATGCTATGCTCCCCCGGCGCAGGCCTACCACGCCTCGCGCCTGCGGCGTTTTCACCAGACGGTCTTTGCCAGTAGTGCCATCCTCCCCGCTGGCTGTATGGGCGGGTTGTCCCTCGCTGCTGCGTTCTGTTAGGCTATGGATTACAGGAACAAATGTAGTTGAATGAGACAGCAGGCGGGTTACACGTTCCACTGCGCCGAGATGTGAGGTGCAGGTGGTGATGATCACCCCGGGGTATGCGCTAGCGCCCTTGACAGGCACTCCAGGACCCGCCAACGCTCGTGAAAACCCGGGTCGGTCGGTCCTCCATTCATCCGACCGGAGGTGTGGATAACGAGGCCACCTTCACAACCTTCTCCCTTCTGTCCCTATGTTGTAGTAAGGTAGGGCGGTTCGCTTGAGTTGCTCAACCGCCCCTTAGCCCGGTGCTCATGACGCGCTACGGAATCTCCACCGTGCCGGGGGACCAAGCAGGGCATAGCTAGCGGCATAGGAGCCGACTCGGCGTCAGCGGCTTCGTGCCGCACTGGAGTGATCCAATATGTGGTTCCGCACGTTCCACCACTTCTCCGTTCATTTCCAATACTGATCGTGAAACACCATGAGCAGCAGGATGTTGAGGTCCGGAATTCAAAGTGAAATTTTTGATTTGCCCGTTCCTAGTCGTCATGGGAAAGAAAGGCAGAAATAAGAAAGAGATTATTCCCTGAGAGCTTGTCCAGTACCACCAGTACCAGAAATGCATCTCCTTCGCCCGCACGAGAGACTTCTATGCCAGCCGGGAATAACGGCTCTGTTATGAAAGAAAGCGGCAGACAGACTAATTTGACCGGTATTCCCTAATGAGTGGCTTTAGGAGATTAGGGTCCCCCCTTATATTCTCCCACCCATCTGCGGGGGGTTTCCGTATCTGTCTCCGCGGGGATATCCAGATCGTAAGACATTATTGCCTTCGCGCTACTGGAGTATAGTTCCAGCATTTCCGGCGAGTGCGCGAGCCCCCCTTTCCCCCTTGCACAATATTCGCGAAGTTGCTCCCGAATCAAAGTGTGAATGTCCCTTAGAAGTGCCGCACGCTCGTTTTGATCGGGAGCGGGGTGGGCAACTTCCGCCGGTGCTGGCGCCTGCGGCAGCGCCTCGTGAGTTGCAGTATGTTGTGGATCTGCCGCCTGCGGCAGCGCCTCGTTATCCACGTTAAAAACGTGATGAATGAATTCAAGGAGATCCGTTCTATCTCGTAATCATTCTCATTCTATTTTGAGCATACCGCTCCTACTCCTTCTCCCATCGTCGTCGGTCCTTTTGACATAACATTCTCGGCCGCCTCCGGTCCGGTAGGAAAGAAACCAGTAGCCAATGACTAGCCCCGCTATGGAGCTACGTGTATACCGCCACGTCGAGACTCTCTTTCGAAAGTGAGATCACCGCCGGCTTGTTGAAGAGGGAAAGATCACTCCTAAATGCAGCCGTGATCTTATATACGATACCATCAGACGCGCCTCTCGCAGTCAAAACTCTCCTCGCCAGTAGTGGGACCAGCCGGGCCGGAAGCCTCGTTTCCTTCAACTAACTCAAGCGATTCGGTCAGTAGGAAAGTCATCTCACTGAACATTGGATTATATACAAAACCTCGTGAAAAAAAAAACAACGCAAAATCGAAAGTCCAATATAGATATACAACGCCCCTTACGAACAAGAAAATCAAGTGGCCTTTGTTGAAGGCTTCTAGAGTGAGGAAAGGTTCTTAGCCACCGGTGACCGGCTTTCAAAAAAGCACCTTTGGGCGGAGGTTTCTCGATAAACTATCTTACTTGAATGAAGAAAGACAGAACTCTTCTTTATATAAAAAATTTGCAGTCCAGTCCTTTGCTTTGTACCAGAAGAGTGCGGCAAGGAGGAGATACTAAGCAATCAAAGGGATGCAAGCAAGGAATTCGGCCTATTGGATTAAAGCAAGGAAGCAAGAAAAGAGATAAGCGTTAGAAGGAGGTAGGAAGCTCTTGCTATGCCGCACTCTCATACTTTTGAGTAAGGAATTCCCTGCAAGGCGGTTAACGGCTGTCGGATAGGGCATCGGGAAGAACATATGGAAAAGAGAACCTGCGAGTACTATTCAGTTTGGATGTGCCCCCCTGAAATTGTTAGATATTTGCCTTTATGACTCGTCTTCTTTTATAGGGGGGATACTAAGCCTGGAATAAGTTTCGATCTATGGCAATTTCTTTGTAGTGGCCAGTTAAAGCTATCAGATATAGGAGAGACTACCTACTTCAAGTTCAAGGCAGGCTAGCTCAGTACACGATTCCCTTCCTTTAATGTCCAGTTCCAGTAGTTGCCTATTCATAAGCAGTGCTAAGATAATCCCCTCCATTTTTAGTGTTTTTTTAAGCCCGTTGGAGTCATCTAGTCAAAGTCTGCAATAGGAAACCCCTGCATTCGATCCAGTTTGAGTTCTCATTGGAGTGGAGTCTCTTACCAGGCCAGTTTTAAGCCCTTATAGTTACCTTCCTTCTGTCAGCGATCTAGTTTGAGTGGTAGTTCCAGCCGAGGGAAGAGGTGAATACGAGCCATTAGGAGAGCCTTACTTTAAAGCTAGTGAGTTGGAAAGCAGTCCTTTTTATAGCCCTTCGCTTCCTAACGAGTGTACCGAACGTAAGGGTCCAAACCAAACAAGCTAAGGGTGGGTGGCTCAAGAGGACTTCTTATTTTTTTCTAGCCTATATTTCATGCAGCCATAGCCGCCTTACTGGGGTTTGAGTTGCAGTTCCCTCCTACCCATTTCCAGCCATTGGCCATCCAGTTGGAGTAGATAGCCCCAGGAGAAGTATAAGTCCCTCACCGAGTAGAAGTGTTTTTAGTTGTCTCCCGCTGCGCCCCTTGGACCTTGGATTGGAGGAGTATTTCCATTTAAAGCAGGAATTTTAAAGCCAGCCAGTTTCATTGGTAAGTGCTTCCATACAATCCTAAAAAAAAGTCCTGCTACCTGCGAACCATTGCCAGTTACCGGTGGCCCATACGAGGTTTCCAGGCGAGCTTCTCTTTTAGCTAGTTCCCTGCCAGAAAGCAGTTCTCTTACGCAAGCCAGGAAAGCAAGTCTTCGTCTTTCTTAAAGCCTGTGTTAGTCGTGCTTCCATTCGATATCCATATCCATCCGAGTTTCGAAGAATGCTTTTCTTGATAGTACTAAGGGCTATACATATAGTGGAAGTGGTAAGTTTATCCAATTACAGTATGAGTTGCCCTCTATCCCGTGGGACTTCTGTTACATCCCGTGAGACTTTCCTTCCAGCGATTGAGCCTTCCCTGTAATCCAGCTCATTCAATCAAGTTCCACCAAGCAAGCTAAGGGCAAGGGTAGGTGTAACGGTATTTTGTTTACCACCCAGTAAATTTCTTTCTGTCTCTGGTAGGGCTCTAGCTAACAGATGGATATCTTTACATGGGGTTTGAGTTGCTGGCGCCTTACATGTCGTTGGAAGTTGCCTGCCAGCCCGACCTGTTGGCCATACCATAGTGTGAGTACCAAAAGCTCTAGTATCTCCCAAGTCTGCAGTCTTTTCCAAGCCAAGGCAAAGATCCAGAGCTGGGGCAGGCTAGGACTATTCTCTTATTTGAGTTGCTTTCGATGGGGAAAGAAGGAAAGCCAGCTAGATAAAGGGCTAGAGCAGGCCAGGGTAAAGGCCCTAATCTGATATTTCATTTGTTAATGTTAAGTTTCTCATTTTAGAGTGCTTCTAAGATAATATCTATAGGTCTATCATCTTCTCCTAATAGCCGCCTAGTTCCAATAATAGTAGGGCTAACTAGAGATCTTTCCTTGGCCAGATAGAGATAGATAGGAATATCACAGTAATACTTTCCTTTAATAACATGCTAACGAGCGTAATAGCTAAAGAAGGGCATAAGGAAGAAGTTTCATACCGAGCATACGAGGCATACCTGTAAGACCTTGGCTAAGAGGCCTAACGTGTCTAACGGTCTAAACGAGCTATACGGTCCATTAACGTTGCTTAATTGGCCTTAGCGTTTCGCACTAAGTAAGCAAGCTACCTTATTTATGTGCTCTAGTCGAACAAGCAAGCCAGCCTAGCAGAGTCAGCCTTCCCTCTTCTCTTCACTGGCTCTGATCTCATCAGACTCGTATCCAGCCTCTCTTTCCTCGGTCTCGGTGCTCGGTCCAGGAGAAGAGAAAGACTCGGATCCAGGTAGGGAAAAATACCGGTATCCTAGCTCCATTTCAAGCCTAAGCTCTCCCTCCGCTTCTCGATCCCCAGCTTCCGCTGCTAAGCAACCATCTTCTCTCTCTTCGTCTCCCACTCCTTCTCCCATCACTGGGTATTGGACACCAAGAGGCAGGTACTGAACCCCGAGAGTGAAGGCGATTCACCGAAACCACAAGTGTTATCACGTATCTAATGTCCATTGACCCACCTTCAAATTGGGTAGGAGATATGAGGCCACCGGAACCAAACCCCGATTCCGATGACTTTACTCCAGGGGGAACGAACGAATGAGAGATAGGAAGCTCCGACCGGGCCCAGGAAACCCACCTCTTCTTCACCGGGATGAGAGGCGCATCAGACTCTGCATCTTCATCTCTATCCGTTTCCCGCCCTATCGAGTGGATCAACTGCTTTAGCAGCTAGGCCCTTCACTGCAGAGCATCCAATTCCCAACTAATCTATTCCGAACGGAAGCGATCGATCGAATGGAGCTAGCTTACAAGAGAAGGCCCGATAAGCTTCGAAGTTCTACTGGCCAATCCAATGAGGGATTTTATTCATAGTTTGGAAGGTTTCACCTTCTCTATCGGGGCGCCTTCCGCCTCTCTTTCCCTCGTTACTGATGCCGCTACAGATGCTCCTAGCAGGGTGATTCCTCCCATTGGGAAGAGAAGACAGGAGCACCCGGTCCTGTTTTTGGAGGTTCAACGGTCAGCTTCGGTCGGGATAGATGAGTTGGGGTCGAGTTCCTTAGATACTACATAAGAAATTTTTTCATTGATGGATGGGAAGGTGTATAAAAAAAGGTAAAAGCGCTTATGGGGCATCCCACCTCCCGAGAAGGTTGAAGGGATAGAGGAGCTTTTTAGCCCTTTTGAGGAATTGGTTGGAAAAGCGCTACCACCCTGGCCGGAAATCCTATGTCCAAGCGCTTCAGAGGTCAAGGGAGTTCGATCCGGCTACAACTCTCCTCCTTCCACGCACGGACAAGGATCGGTTGTTGAAACAAATTCATCTAGAAACAAATAAGTTCTTGTTTGATCCGCCGCTGTTGTAACACCACAATATTCGTCCTTTTCCTTTTGAGGTTAATCCTCTCAATGGTGAATCGAGCACTCGAAAAATTTCTTCGACGGAATGGAAGAAAGGTAAGGAAACCCGCGATGGCTACTGAATACCCGCCCTTTACTTTCTTAATAAAAAAGCCCCTTACCTTTGTATTCGTTCGCCAAATCTTGTTCAGTTCCATCCAAGCTCGGTTTTGTCTGAATCTTCGCGGAAGAAGAAGAAGCGGTTCACCAGCCACTACATCTGTGGATCCCACCAAATTTTTAAACCTGGCGGCTGCTCGCTCTTTGATCAGTGATTCACCGGCCACTACATCGATGAAGAATCTCTCCAAAATCTGCTCTTTGATCAGTGATTCACCGGCCACTACATCCAGGGATCCCACCTTATTCTCAAACCTGGCGGCTCGGTTGATTGGCACTCCTGTAGGCTCATCTTGCATACAAATTCTGGGGGTCCCAGGTCCTGCATCCACCAAGAACATTTCTTCCCTTAAGCGTAAAACTTCAGATTGTAAGGCATTTCCACTACATAAGAAAAAACTTGAATTAGATCTTGGAAATGATCGACTCAAATAGATGCTCATCATAAGCTTTCTATTAAGATTCACTTGTAGTTCCGCTTCTTGCTCTAACAGAAAGACTTTTCGGAAATCTGGTTGGTCCAACCAAGAAAGGCATGGGAGTCTTTGGGCGTATTTCATACGCAATTTCTTTTTTCTTTTTCTATACAGTAATGCAACGATCAAATCTTAATAATATGTTGTGACCCGTTTTTCTTTTCTTTGCTGATTCCTCTCAATGAAATTTGCCATGTTGCACTAAGTTACTTACGGAATCTCAAATATCTCTCGACGCCGAGAATTTTTTATGTGTCCAGGTCGATCAGAGGTTCGGCTTGCTTCTCCCCTACCCTTTAGCGTTCTGGGCCCCTGAAAAAATAAAGAAACCCGAAATAAAAAAGAAAGAAGAGAAATTGGGCCATGTTTCCCGGGAGAGGCCGCCTTCTCTCAGGCCAGCAGTCTTCTACTTCTAGTCGACTGCTCTATGACGGGCTTCCCTGTTTCCTGGGCTCTACTCGCTCGTCTACGCTCCGACCCAGCAAGTAATAATTGAAAAATGATGTTTCCAGCCTGCATTAAGATTTAAAACTTGTCGTCACAAAAAGGCAATCAATAATCAGAATCAAGAAAAAAAAATGGAAATAGTGAATCAAGATCTAGATGGATCCCTATCTTTATCTCTACCCACGGAGATACCTATCTATATGGATAGAAATCTATCTATGAATCGATCTAGACTATCCTCTATCCGGATAGATATGTCCCTATGAGCGACTACGCCGATCTTTATATGTTTTGGCCACGTCCGTTTCCGCTCCGAAGAGGAAGGTTTAGATCTTTCAATCTTATGTCGTGAGGGATGTGACCTATGTTAGGTCCATAAGATACCACAGCTTTTGGTGTTCTATGATTCACCTCCGAATAATGAGTAGGTAGTTCAATCCTTTTGATTCTTCTCTTCATAGTAAACTGATGGGGGGATGCGGAGCAATAGGTCGAATTTCTATATAAAGAAGAGTTGTAAACTATAGGACTTCTTGTTCGAGTAGGAAGATTTCGGTTTTTCTCGTTCCTTCTCTTCGATAAGAATAGGGATTTGAAATGATACAAATTCCTCTTCATTCTGTTGTGCTCAGCGAAGGAACTGCCTAAGCATACTTTTTCGGATCCAAACTTCTTTGTTCTTTCTAAGTCTTCTTCTTGCATAGAAGAGCGCAACTGTTGCAAAAACCGGGATTTTAGTAGTAGGCGGCATCCCCTCTGAGTTTTGAGTAGGTGGAACCATTCTGTTTTTGTTCTTCTCCACATTCTTACCGGGTGATCCAGGAATTTGCCTATGATTTTTTCAACTGATATTTCGATATAGAAAGATCTCCTTATTTCTTCACCGCGGATTCTCGCGTCATTTTCTTGAAAAGATATTAAATCACCGTGGGACACTTTAAAATGAGTAATGCTTACCATTCCATTATTCACACAAACCCTTCGATGACTTATCGGCTGCCTTGCTTGAGGAATAGTTTCACAAAAATGGAGACGAACCAGAATAACGTCCGATCTTGTTTCTGGATTGAGTGGAAAAGGGATATATGAAGTTCGCTCTGTTCCTCTGTGCATCTCTGTGATGGGTAAATCCCCATGAAAAAGGGGCAACTTTCGTGTAGTTTGTGATTGGATGTAACTGTTAAGATTTTTTCTCGGATAAATCTTTCTCTTAATAGATCTCTTCTTGTTCCTCAATCTTCGGAGAATGCGGCGTTGTATTATTGTAAGTTCTCTGTTCCGAACATTTCCTGAAAGTAGACGACAAGTTTTAAATCTTAATGCAGGCAAGGCATATCTCGTTGAATCAGTCTTTTTCGCCACATCGGGGCTATGGGAGTCGAACCCAATTCTTCCACGACCCCCCACGAATCAGGAGCAAAAATAAGGCTATAATAAAAGACTTTTGAAAGGAACTTCGCGTCACTCCACTCCGTCTAGCCAAAGGAAATACCTTCATTCAGCTCCGAGCGAGAAAACGATTGGCTTGAAAACTGCAAGAGAAATTTTTCTGAGTCAGAATGGTATTAAACGAATATGACAAGAAGATCGATCCCGTATGGAGCCACCGTCACAGTATGTCAAGCAACCTACCTTCCAAAATTTAAGGTTTTGCGGGCAAGCGCTTCAGGATCTTAATTACGGAGTTTCTGCTGCCCAGCAGACTTTCCTGTGCAACACCATAAGCCGTCTCGTGGGCACCGTTTTCTTTTCTTCAAGTCCGGAGACTCGAGCTTTGATAGGAAGTGGACAAAGTCCACCTAGGCCGCCTAGGCTCGTTGGAGTGAGCAACTCTCCAGATATATTTTCAACTGCCATATCAAAACGGTGCGCTTTCTATGCTTATATACATACGATTTTTGAATCCGAAGATTGGTTGGTGAAGGGAACAAGTACTTCCCGCCAGGAGAAGTAGAGTGAACGGCACTCCGGTCAGGAAGGTTTTCACCCCTAAAGGGAGAAGCACGAGGGAACAGTCCAGTCTGTCCTTCCCTTGCTTGAACTGGACCAAAGACCTCGAGAACGCCTGCCGCGAGAATTCACAGGTTCGTTCACTTACCAGCACTAGTTCGTACCTTACCTTAGAAAGCAAGCAGCCGCGACCTCCGGTCTGCAAGCACCTCCGGTCTCCAGGCTTAAGGCAACAGGGGGACAAGCTTGAAAGCCATACTTGCATTGGATTGATTTTTTTTTCCGTTTATACGCCAATAAGAGAGTCCTTTTTCGAGGGTCTCACGACCCCCTCGACCCTGCGGCTCAAAAGAAAGCATTTTCTCGAGACAGAGATATGACCTCCCTACCAGAGTTTTAACTCCAGTTTAGTTTGGACTAAACTAATAAGGATGCCCATATATACGAAATTCTAAATACAGGGGGCCTCTGGCCTTCCTATGTTTCCAACAACAACTGGCAAAAGAATGATTTGAAAAAGAGGAAATGGGAAAGGCTTCGCTGATGTACTGACCAAACAAAGATAGATTTTTCCAGTACGTGCCAATATAACTCTTATTTCTTACTTTACTCTTCTCGTTCTACGCTCGGGATCCTTCCCTCCCTAGGTACTCAAATAAGAATGGAAATTTTTCTGTAAATCCCCATTCAAATCATCATCCTCTACTTTTTTTCAATTTCTTCTATAGGCGTGAAATAAAGTATATTCTCGGGGGTTCCTCTCTATATGAAAGCGCGAAAACATGCCTTCTTGGCTCAGAAAGAGGGCATATCATATAATCAAAGTTATCCCAGCTCGACTCGGATATCGAATAAAAGTGGATTTTTGTGTAACCAGCTCCGGGAATCCATAGATGGATTTTGAAGAGTAAAATGTAATCGAATGAATCGATGCCGCCCATGCCAATGATAGAGTACGACATATGAGCTCAGACCCTTATGTGAACTTACCTGCCCTAGCCTCCACGCACGTGCCGATGTCCGCCCCGCTCCTCTATTTTCTTTCTGGCATATTCCACTAATTCCTTATTTTAAGTAAGGTATCATTCCCCTATGAAATAACACATTTTTTCGCACGTGGATCTACCTCTCGCCTGAGATCTATGATATTTATTGCTTTAACACGTCCTCTTACTAAAGAAATACGACCGACGATACAGACAGATGTGAGATGCTCGATAGAGGTCCCCTATATTGGAGAGTGGGAGGGGAAGTCTCTTTTTACATAACATAAAGGATGGGAATGAAGGACGGACGCCCATGCATCCCGAGCAGAGAGCTAACCTGAAATGGGATGTATTTGAATAAAAGAACGAACTCAACCGAAGAACTACAATTGAAACAAGACCAGGATTTAAAAGAAGAGCAAGAAAAAACAAGATTTATCTCAAAAAATGAAATGGGAACCAACAACAACAAAAAGCGAAACGAAACAAAGATAGAAATCTTGAAAGCGAAAAAGGGTAACGTAGCTGATTTGCTGATATGCTTGTTCTAAGAATGCATTACTATCTTTGATTTTTTCGATGGATTCTGGATTCTGGGCTAGGTACCTAAGTTAGTAACTAGCATAGGGGGGGCCTAACACAAAGAGTATTAAACCTTAATAAAAGCATAAGTCCCCCCCGAAACCCCATGCTCCTTCGGTACGTTCTTTATTTCGTTCTTTCATGTGCTTTCTGGAATACACATTTTCCTTATACCATCGCTCGAAGGGCGGATCCGCGGAGCTACTATAACTATAAGATATAAGAAGTAGAAAAAAAGCCTACTTGGAGCATGTTCATCTTCCTCTCGTACGTTCATGATATTGCTTTCGCATGGCTCTTAAAGGCTCGACTAAATGAACTCTAATGGACTTAGCTTGCTCGTGTAACAATTTCATACCGTCTTGCTACCTTGACTTCAGACTTTTAATATATACCTTTGTCCTATTCTTTTATCGTAAACTTGGCTATTGCCATATACCTCCTCCTTCGGGTAGTAGAATATGAAGTTCTATGAATTCCTCCTTATGGTATCGTATTCCCCCATTCACGCCTCTGTTATATGTTCTAATGGAATTTCCTTTCGTAGGCTCAAAAAGTGGTCATTCTTCAGATCTTTGTTGATTGGCCGGCCGATATGGGATAACCTATTTGAAACAAAGAGATTTGTGTAACGGCTTGGTGTACCGAACTTGGCTTATAAATTTTCGTATTATACTGCATCTGCATCTTCATAAAGAGCAAGAACGGCATCCGCCAGCCGAACAAGTAAGGGATTCCTCGCCCGGTGTGCCGGCTTGGCTCCAGCTTTGGCTTCTTGATTGGCTATTGCCAGAGAAGACATATATGTTATACCAACAGACGGAGCAGACATGGCAAGATACAACATATTAAAGAATGAGCCAAAACCGAACAAGCAAGGCCAAAGCCAAATGCCGACCTAAGAAGGGACGCTTGCGGGAGACTTTCGAGTTTCCCGACAGGTCGATGTACAACCGAAAGGTGAATGCTTTACCAAACTCGTGTACAACTCCTTTCCTGTGTATTGATTTCCGCTTATTACATGCTTGGTTTCCTAAATTCTTTCTCCACAGCACCCCCTGACCAAAGAAACAAAAAACCAGAAAGCCAAGATCTCTATAAAGCGAGGGAAAGAATACAGATGTACAGCAGAGAAGGAAGAAAGACGAATGCTATGAGAGCTTAGACGGAATAAGGTCTAGGGGAGACCGCCCATTTATCACATGGGAGGAGAAGACTAGTCAAACATTCGAGCTGTAAACTCGCAATATAGACTTGAAAAAAAGAAAGATATTGAGACGGAATATGAATGAAGGATTGAAGCATCTGACCGGGCTCCGGAGATGAATACCGAAAGAGCTTACCGGATGCACCATCGACCTCAGACAGCTCGACCGGGCGGGGGAAGAACTAAAAAGAAAAAAACGTAGTCGGTGAGCAAAAAGCAAATACCAATGAAGACCAGACCTGGAATTTCAAACAAGAAAACGTAGTAGCCTAGCCGGGGAGGGAGATTCTCCAGCTCCACTCCTTGTTATATATATAGTAGAAAATAGAGTGGAAAACTACGCTTCAAAATCAAGCCCAAAAAACGATCCTTTTGAAAGGTCCTATCTTGACCCATTCAAGCCATGAAAGTGACCTTTTGGATTAGAAAACATGGCCTCTGGTACTCTTTCCTGGGTTGATCGAAGAGCTGCTAACAAAAAGGCGAAGGCAGGATTCACAATAAAATAACCGTGGACGGATTGAGCCAATGTTTTCAAAAATTCCAATACCATAAGCGGATTCCACATCTATTTTTTATAGATTTTGCACCTTCAAAAGAGATCTCGAAGGGAAGGTATATTGAATTACAGAAATCGATTCACGTGTACTTCTTGCTGCTACAAGGCAAGAAAGATAGAGGAACTAATTCAAGAAAGTCATTTGTGGACGGGAAGAGTACGACATATTCCAGGGACCGATCTATCTCATTAAAGGATTTTGTGGACAGGGCACAGACCTCAGACCGATCGATTAAACCAATTATTGTAGAGTTTCCGGGGGAAGTATTGAATTAAAGTCATTCATGTGTGCCGATTTCCTTATGGTTGACTTAACAATTGGGATACTGGTTTCACCGTACTTATAATCCATCTTTCATTATATGCTAATTTCAGTCTATTAGTTCATAGCGAAGCTCAGCTGGGCTGGAGGGACACATACACTGTATGTAGGGCTTATACACACCTTTAGTAGTTCCCTCCAAAACCCCTGTCTTCTGCCTACCAATGGGAGAGAGAGCTTGTTGGACGGATAGAGTGAATGCGGGAATGGCATAGAGGAATGGGATACTACTCAAAAAAAGTAAGAAACACGGGAGCCTGTGGTTGATATAAGAAGTACTTACTATCTTTCCCAAACCCCCCCCCCTGTTCTGCCTACCGACCTTAACTTCTCTTTCTAGCCCCTCTACGCTTATCAACGCCTGCATTCCTTTGATTGCTTGTTGTACTCCTTCTACCATATTCCTCTGTCTTTGCATCTCAGTCCCGGATCGACTATAAGTCTTCTTTGCTATAGCTTGAATCCGTGATCGACCTAAAATATATTATAAAAAGTCTTTTGTTTGCTGGCTTGAGTCCGCGTGATTTATTTCTCTTATTATAAGCGCCGAATCCCTAACTCTCTTCTTGTTGCTAGCAAATGGGAAAAGACTACTTCTTGGACTGTGGCCGACACCAGAGAAGACTAATTAGAGATTTGCTAAGCGAACGAGCCCTAGCTTGATCTAAGTCTTATACATTAATTAAGCAGCCTGACTTATATGCTCCTCTTACCTTGCTTTATTACACCGTGCAGATGAAGCGAAGGACATCTATTATCTATAACAAAAATTCCTTACTCTAACAAGTAAGCAAGTAAACTGCCTTGAGAGAAGACCGATTTCTACACAAACCCTAGCTGCGTTGGGGCGTGAGACAAGCTTCGTAGGACCGGTCAGGCCAATTCCGAAAAAAGAGACGATAGAAAAGAGGCGAAACTCAAAGAAGAAGACAATAGGCAGATGGGGTCGCGAGACCCAAATAGGCGCATGCATTGGATCACCATTGCGGAGACGGAAATCATGGCTCCAGCGGAAAACCCTAAGCATCAATCCCTCAATCAAAAACTTCTCTTTTTTGGTGCATATCTTCTTTGTTCGAGAGCTTGATGAAGACGTGCCTTGGATCTAACAGAGTGATCGAAAGATCCCCCCTCTTTCGAGCGGTTAGCCGTCCCGTCCCGTTTTTCCTCTCTTGATCTACAAGCTGCTTTGCGATAACTCTCTTATGTTCTTTCTCAACTTCATGCATTAAATTAAAGGTTAAACTATCTTGTGCTAATTCTAGTTACCAATGGTTCATCCGAAGCGATAGCTAAGAGGAATAAAGAAGCTGTGCTGAAGACAGAGTCTTGAGAATAGAGTTCCGAAGCGAGGCGAAGCAGAAGAGAGAGGTGAAACCAACACCCTTTGAACAGATGGAAGTCAACCCGAAGGCAAATATTAAATAACAGAACTTCCAGGTGATCAAAGTAGATTGGTTTTTTCATTCACTTAGATGGTGCATCTCATATGATGGCTCTTCCCTTGGCTGAGACTGACTCTCGGAAGTTACAGAATGGAATGATGGATGAACTTTACCCCTACATAACATAGATCATGAATCACATGTTTCCCATTTTCCTGACCTACATGAACAGAGAACAAGCACACCTTTCTCATCCTTTATACTAATGTGATATATGATCTTGGCTTTTATTTTAGAGATGTTTGGATTGAATGATGTGATGCGCCCGTTGCGCTTGACCCCTTTCCTCGTTACCGATGGTTTGGGCTTTCTAGCCAAACACAAAGACTCGCGGAAAGCTTTGCCGAGCCGGGGTTTTTCTTTCGTTTAAAGTACCCCTGCACATCAGACAGATCGAAGGGGCCTTTTTATATGTCGGATTTGGCCGTGGAATCAGTCTCATTTTAGGAATAATTTGAATTTCGATGTCAACGAGAGAGATTCGAAAAAGCTTTATCCAGCCTTATAAAAATAGGTATCTCCACTAATAGAAATCCTATAAGGTAGGTGAGAAGACGGCAAAAAGTGGTGCTTCCCCCAGGGAAATCATTGAAAACCTTGAGACCAGCCCAGTGCGAAACCTATGAAATCGGGCAATAAGGGGCCTAAAAACAGTTCAATCGACGAGAAAGTAGCTTGGCCCACACACAGAATAGAGAAGAGGTATGAGCGGTCAAACCTCATCAAGTGCCATCCACGGGAGTCCCCAGGGTTCCACTTACCGGATAACAAGGTGAGGCGCAGCCGATCATTGCTACCTTAGCCACCCGGCACCCTATTTTACTCTCAAAAGGCTACACTTCTCTCGTTCCTCTTGGACGGCTTTTTCCTGTCAGCAGCCGTACACCTACCTAATTATATAATCTATCTTCCCAGGAGAATGAATGTAAAGATCAGACTTCCGTTCTTCAGGACCTGCAAGCAGTAATTCAGCGAGTGGCTTAGCACTCGATAATAGGCGTTAACGGGACGGAGCAATGAGGGGTATTTTCCCGGAAAGATTGAATGTGTTATATCATGTTCTTGGCTGCTGAAAGACGAGTTTTTTCAAAACCTGCTTCTCGCCCTGAGCTGAGCCCTACCACAAGAATACGTTTTAGGACTAGCAGATCGACTTGTTTAGCCCTTTTCTATTGGTTTAGTGAATCCCACCACTACTGAGCACGACCTGATTGAGGCGCGGATCCGTCTTTTACCTTTTATTACTGTATTTTTCTGGGAAAGGGGCTTGAAGGAATGCAATCTATCTGATATTGGGAAGCAGGTAGCGAGGTAGTAGCAGAGGCAAGGTCAGGAAGTTCGGTTGCTTTTGATGAGGTAGCAGATGCGGAAGTGGTAAGATCGAGGGATACATCCAAAGCAAGGAAGCGAACCCACAGACACCGGTTATGAAACCAGGTACCCTTACCAAAGTGAATAAGTAATAAGTGCGTCGATTCGCCCCAGCCACGGCCAGGGAAGGGGGTAGGAAGACTAGCTATAATTATTCTATACGTATTGAGTCAGAAACAGCGAGAAGAGCAGTCCATTTAACTGAGAAGGATGGCGCCCATATCCCTACATATACGAATCATAAAACATACGAAAAAGAGATCAATTATATATCCCATAAAGCAAATATAAATACTTGCCCTTCTCCTCTAGTCTTGGTATGGTAGCTGAAAAAGGAGCGGATAAAAAACGGATAAATAAGTAAAATAATCGAATTTAATGGGCTGCTTTCGAGACTTGGCTCTCTTTCAAACAGGTAGGAATGCTCCCGCCAATAAATGAATAAATGAATAAATAGGCGGGCTAACTGACTCTTCTCTCCCGTCGGGATAACGACCAAATACTTCTAAAAAGAAGGATGTTCCACCAACTCTAAACTAACCGAATGAAGTCTAGATCAGTGGATTATTAAAGAGTTGGTTGCTCTTTTCACGATCGATTGAGAAATTTCTTATAAAAGGTCGGATCAATGGTCAACGAATGGCACACAGTGTCTCGACAGGGCCGCAACGGAACAACGGAAGTTCACTGGGTAACTCTAATCTAAGGGGTACGGGGACGTAGGTTCGAATCCTATTTGCGGCTAATACCACCAATGGTGTGCTCAAAAGGTTCTTGTTCGTAGTCCAATGGCAGGTAAATTCTCCTTTTTCACTCCCGAGTTGTTTAGATTCAAGCAAAGCCCAAAAAGGAACCAACGAGTAACAATCAAGTGCTTGTACTGGAAAGAAACAGATCCGAGGTAACAACCACTCAACCCGTCGATTGAACCCATCTTCCAGTGTCCAATGTGGAAAAGAGGGAAACATCAGTCTAAGATTCTGCGGATAGCTTATATATGATAGCTGCCAGCGGAAGTGCTATTACCGGATCCTTTCTAAGGGACTGCTTGTCAAGAGCGGACTTGACACTGCGATCTTTTCGACCAAGTAAAGCGAACTTTAAGGGATGCAGGAGCGATCTACCGACCCCCCGATTCCCATGGAGCTACTGATATGCATTCTGATCGATCATTTTGTATGCGCCGAAGTCTTTACCCGAGAGCTTGGAAGTCTTTATCTAGCAACTCGCTTCATCAAGTATGTATCTATTGTTCTTAGGTCTATGAGTTAGCCACTAGACTCAACTCTCATTTTCCCATTGACCTTTGACTTGGTAATTAACAAGTGGTTTTTATGCTCTACTTTGGAAAGCTTGCGCTGGAACGAGATGCACTAATCTGACACGCTCTGGACTCCCCTGGAGATACCGACTACTGTAACGAACGGAATGGCTTTCGTACTTTACTTTAGGAACCATTGTGCCACTGTTATAAGCAGTATTCCCAAGAAAAGATAGAATATATTGTATTAAGGTAGTTTTCCGCCCGCAGGGGCGCATTCCATTAGGTGCTGCGAGTTCAATATCCTCGCGTGGATGTTTCCTGCTGCTCTTTTGAGCGAGATTGTCCTTGGCTTTGCTTGCTCTCGGCCTATGAGATAGACTAAGGCCACTCCTTCACTTTCCTACTGACTCTTGTTATGGAGATGACCTATGTAATCTCAAATCAATGAACCTTTTCTGGGAAACAAGCCTTAGCGTAGCGGGACCGATCCCGGATGCCCGCAGCGACTCCTAAATAGAAGGTAAAGCCGGAAAGGACAATCACCAGACCCTTACTTAACTTATTGATTTTCTTGTGTAGCGAGCGTACCGGACTAATTTACTCTTTCAGCGGTAAGAACTTTTTGAGGCATCGCGTTAATGGAAATACCAATCCTAAGATGTGTCTTGTGGTAGAATTTCTTTCTTTTAGGAAAGCTTTCTTGAGTGAGGTTGTCCTTGACCTCTTTACTAAAATGCCTAGAAAGTCATGGTTGAGTCGACGAAACGAAGTGGCTCGACCATCGGGAGAGGGAAGCCCTCGAAAAGCGAATGAAAAGAGAAATGCCCAGATTCAAGAATGTAGAATTAAAGAAGGGAGTCAAGTCAAGTCTTACCTGAGACAATAGTATATAAAGTAGCTCAACCAATGGCAATTCCTCACGTATTCGAAGATCGGTAAATGCCTTAATCAACTAATTTAGGTTTTCTAGTGCGTGTAATTTCCATCCATTCATTACCAACGTAGTCTGGCTATAGCCCAGTTGTCCTGATCAGAAGAGGGGGGAGTCTCTTTTCCGTCTCGGAGATATCTTTGCACGTCTAGACCTCTTAACCGGTCTTAAAAGTGGAATAGGCAGCCATCATATGACTTTTGCTATTGTCCCGCTTTGATTGATCTTAGCTTCTTTCCCCAGCAGCAGCGGTAACTTACCCAGAGGGCTGGAGCAAGAGAAGAAAGAATGAACTCCTCTTTTGACTCCGCCTTAAGCCCCTTATCCTTATGTTTTCATCGGGAAGTCCCTGATCAGTGAATAGAAATGGTTTGGATATAGTACAAATAGTACGGTCAGTGCCGTACATAGAATACAAGGAGCGAGAGAAGCTCTCGATCCGTGACTACTTTTCTGCATCGACCGGGGAAACAAAGTCCTATATTTCATCAGGACGATCCGACGAAGTGGTTTTCTAGTTCTTTCGTCCCCTTATCTACTGACTTGGATTGGGAACCCATGAGATGAGACATAAAAGAATTAGAATTCCCATTCCTCTGTTGTGGGTGGCCATGAAATAGGCAGTACGCTCCAGTAAACGAAGCAGCTCGTGACTGCAACAAAGCCGATGGCAGAAGCCTCTAGCATTAGAATCTATACCATAAAAAAAAGAATCACTATAGTGTAAGAAAATAAAAATTGTTGTTTAGGGAACCCTAAGAAAGATTGATTCATGCAACATGATACTTGGTTACCCCGGAAAAGGGCTTCGAGAGCCAGTGAGCTGTCACCTATATTCCCTGCCGACATATCAATTGCTCCAGTAGAACCAAATAATCCCGGTAAATCACTTCCCCGCGTATGGTCTTATCAGAGCAGTTCGTTAGAAAGAGAAAGGGCGTGTTCCTTACAGCAGTCGGTTGTCTGCGGATACCAGCGGGAGAGGGGAAGGCGAGCCTTGTTCCCTTACGTTTTGGGACTATAAATCAGGACGTGTCAATTGGGGAGAATGGTGTAGAGGGAGCCAGAGTCCGCTTGTCTCGCACAACAGATACCAAAATGAAAATAAAGAATAAACGGTAAGGTCGTCCTCGTTTGCCCATTCCATACGCTACAGAGACCTGTAGGGAAGTGGAGGAAGAATTGCTTTAGGATCTGTCTCGTAAGCCTAAGAATAACATATAGAATACAATAGTTAGATTAACGATCTCAGAAGCCTTCGTTCTATCTCATAGGCCTGATAATAATTGAGTCATGTAGTACGCCACTAAGGTTGAGGACTTCGGGGAGCATTCTTTATCCACTGAGTTCGATCTCGTTTAGTGCTCCACGAATACCTGTGAATTGAATCTATGAGTCAAGACCCTTCAAATTAGGAAAGGCAGCGCGATGAGCGTTGCAGTCAGCCTGCCCCACCCAAAGCGGATACTGGAGAGGCAGGAGTAAGGTCGTCCGCGTTACCCCATTCCACTCCGACTTGGCAGTCCGCTGCTTGTCATTAAGTTGCCTAAATAAAAAAGAATAAAAAAAAGAATTCCACTCCCCGGCTAAAACCTTCCATTCATTTCAGCTGCAATCCGTGCTCTTCACTCTTGAGTTCATTTGCTCCGGGATTACTTACTGCATTTGATCGTGGGGTTATATATATGTCACTTTTGCTCCTTCCACAAAGAAAGAAGGAGATGAACTTGCGAATCAACCAGAAACCAGAAAAACAGATTAGCCAATACAAAGGATTCCCTAATAAAGATTTACTACACCTACACCTACTGTTTCTCCTCGCTCTTCGAGCTTTCCTTTCCACTGCCAATGCCATGTCAAACAAGGAAATGACTGACTGTCACCCCAAGTTGCTTTGGTCAGTATTAGGGATAGCAAGGTCAGAAGGTAGAGATAACCAGCCCTCCTACCTTCCCCGGTTTGATATGGGAAAGGGTTAACGCGTCTTTCTGCAAACAGCGTTCGCCAGTTGAAGTTCATACCTTTTTTCTTCTATTTTAATGGGGATTTCCCTTTTTTAAGTGCTCTCCCCTGCTATCGCTGCGCTTTCAAACTAGCTGGGGAAATCAAAGAGCTCTCTCACTGCAATTGGCTTTGCTGCAAGGGTTTTTTGTATAACTGGTATACTTGCGGACTTAGCAATGGCCACTAGAGGGACGTCTAGAAAGACTGCTACTAGGAATGCCACTACAGATCTAGCAAACCCTATGAATTAAACTCCTGATCTAGTTGCTCTTGCTGGCTAGCCTATAAAAAAATATCAAAAGCTTTCTTTTTATCCTTAGCCTTAGCTCTTTCCCACCGCTTTGTAGCCTTTGCTGGCTAACGAGAATCCTTCCCCTGAGATTTAGCCTTGGGCTTATGATAAACTACTGGCTTTCAATTCCTTTTGAATGGTGTCACTAGCCTGGCTTTAACTCGCTCTAAGGCAGAATTTAAAAAGAAAGTAGAAGCAATTGAACTAGATGACTGCAAACTAGCAAAAAAATTCAAACTAGAAAGGCGCGCGTACTATCAAATTCCCCTATGCCTATGGTAAGGGGCGGACCAGAGCAAGCACTAGGAGAAGTTGGACATCCATATAAAATAAAAAAATCTATCTCTTACTTTGCTATAGCCTTATCTGGGAAAGGTGGAAGGTTTGGGGGGGAAATACACTCTTTCTAGACTACTTCTTAAAAGCATGCTGGCTAAGGAAGACCCGAATCCGCCATTTGTGCCTTTTTTCAACTGTTTTCGACATATACCTTGCTTCTGCAGCTCGATTCTTCCCCTGAATTGTTTCCTTCACTTCACCGGAAGAAAAGAAAACATAGTCTAGCAGTCCTCCCCCAAAAAGCATAATTTTTGTTTCTTCAATTGGATTGACTCTTAAGACTGGCACTAGATGCCCGCCCTTACTTAGGATTGCAGGGAAAAGACTTCTAGATTGCTGGAGGGTCTAGAGATTGGAGAATACTTAATATACAGCTGAAAAAGAGCCAGCTTTCAAACTTGTTTGGATAGAGCTGGCCTAGCAATCAATGGAAACTTAAGAAGAGAAAGCAGAATCAAAGCAAAACAAAAACCTTTTCAACTGCTACCTCAGGAAAGGCAGAAACTGGATCACTAGAATGCGATGGAAGAAAACTCCCACGTGGATTATTAACCCAGCAGTAGCTGATTTAGGTAATTCATTCTTCGCAAGAAGAAGGAACAGGTTAGTATGGAACTGACCCAGCTTAGGCCCTTGATACATCTAGATGTTGATGGCTTTTCTTGGGTATAACTCTTGCTAGATCCCTTCCTTACCCTAACCCTTTCTCTTTACGCTATCCCCTAGTCTGCGGGCTTAATTTACATTTAAAAGGCGGATAGCTCATTCTTTTTCTTTATTGTTTTTCCCTGTTGTAACCTAGCTTGAAAAGGAATTTTCTCACATGCTTGCGTGCCTAAGTCTATTTCTCTTGCTTGCTTAGCTTACTTAAAGGTAAAGGCGAAGCACTAGGATTGGAGAATGGAGAAGAGCCCAGAAAAAAAGAAAGCTACGAGCTCGAAGGGAACCTGGAGATCGGATTCTTACTTTTGAATGGAAGGCAGAAGGACTGTAACCTTCCTTATCTTTTGGTATGGGTTGACTCTAGAACTCAAACTATATTGATAGGCTAGCTTGCCTAATAAACTGATGAAAAGTAATAAAATAACTCGAAGGCAAAGCATGGCCCCCATCTTACAAAATACCCATAGATCAACATAGAGTCCCTATTCGCTATGATAATGATATCATCCTTGCCTGGTCTGGTCCTGCTTCCGCTTGAAAACTGGAAAAGACATTAGGAATAGAAGAGCGAAGCACTAGAACTACAGATTACACTTGCTTTATAGGGACACTATCCTAAGCTAGCTTTCACACTATAAGCTTCAAAGAAAAAGAAAGAAAACTTTAAATACATCTCTAAGTTAAGTTAAGGCTTTCTCACAGGAGGGATTGCATTTGCCATTGAACTCTTACCTATTATATTCTATCTATTTTACTATCCTCATCAGACAAAGAAAAGCAATCTAATAACGGTACGGCCATGCGATCCTTGTTGTTAAGCGAAGGTGGAGAGGTAGGGGGCTTTGCTTTCTCCAAACCGAGGAGGTAGAGCTATTCAATTAAATAAAAGAAAGTTGGACAATAGCTCCTGCCTTTCGAGTAGAGCACTTAAGGAAGATAAAGATGAAGGAAGGAGAAGCGCGAAAGAGCGGATTTCCTTCGCAGGGAAGGTAAAGCAATGGGCAATCGAATCAGAGCGAGGCGTAGTTGTAGAAGAGAAAGACGACGAGATATCCTACGACAAAGAATCAAAATGAGAACCCGAGAAATCAAATTAATCGGGTGAAGATGGTAATTCTCATAGAAGCTTTTTTGTTCTTTCGAGCAACCCTGTTCTTGCTCGTTGCGTTTCCTTGAGTGTTCCAAAGCCACCAAGTGGAGTTCACGACTCTTCGCCCCTCACCCGATATAGAACCTGGCAGGAATCTAACCACATTCATTGTTCGTCACAAAATAGACGTGAAACCCCCGTTTCAGCCGACCTTTTGTTCCACCCTAGGAACAGGTGGAACAGCGGTTAGAGCTAACATTTCTTTCGAAAAACCAGGCTTAGAACGAAGGTGATTATAAGCATTGGAAGAAGTAAAACGAGGAGTGCCGCCTAAACCCCATTTTGATGAAGGTGGAATTGAATCTGACTGCGAAAATGCGAAATCCGTGGGTGGCTTCTTTCTCCTTGCGCGGTAGGCTAGAGCAGTAGGGCTGGGCTCATGCTTTATCCCTTTATTGAGGAATGAATCCATATCCATTGGTCAAAGCACCTTACTTAATTGAGGGAACACAGTGATTAGGAGAATTCCAATATTAGAACAAGAGGCCTTTTTAATACTCTGTCTTTTCGGACTCATTCGTGTCTTGTCTTGGTCTGTCATCTTTAGCTTATATTCCATCTCGATAGTATGCACTACGTACCTAGAAAAGGCCTCGGCGATCGTAATGCCAAGCAAGGAAGTCCTCATCTACTCTGTTGCTTAAAGGCAAGCTCAATATCATCTCTGCATATTTTTTTAATAAAGTTGTCTCTGATCAACTCCTCGTTCCAAGTTCCGGTATGATGCTTTTTTAGTTCCCATCAAAAATGTTTCTTCGTAAATATTTAAGCTTCTTGGTGTGACACCCTTCCTGTTCCAAGAGATAGGCAACCAAGGGTCATCCCCTATTTTCACCGACAAGCCGCTCCCAATGCGACAGATGACTCCCTTATTGAGAACCTACCCTTGAGTTGAGCAGACTCCCCCATGTAAACGAAGGGCACGAGCCCAACCCAACTTCTTCGCTTCCAAAAAAGAAAAAAACAAGCTGGGAAAGATTTTGCCTTCAGCACACGCGCACATAATGACTCCGGAGCCTTTGTAAGCCTCCAACCTTGCTTTGCTAGCATTGCATGGAAAAAAGCTTTAAGGTCTAGGAAACCTAGCCCGCCATTCTTCTTTTGGATGCAATTCTATTCCAGCCCATCCAATGCATTTTCTTTTCCTTAGCTTATAATTATTACCCCGCCCCCATAACCTGCTAATGAAACTAACCAACTCATTGCATACGAGAGAATCGCCTGGGCCACTTCTTTTATGTTATGAGGGTCTCCTTTCCGTCTCTAGAGAGCCACTTTTTATTCCCGCCCTGGATACGTTTAAATTTTCCTTCATTTCCTTGAAACCCACACATGCATGGGACTGTAGCAAAGCATCTGCCCCTAAGGATCTTTCCTCATGTTTTGTGGTTCGTCATGCCCACTTCCAACTATATAGGACGAGTCACTTCATAGGACTAGTCACTTCAGGTTCCTCTTGAGATTTCTTACTAATTCCTGCCTTTCCTTCACAACTGGGTTCTGGATACTTTCCTTGGCCTTCCTAGCTCGCTGATTTGAAGGTCTATCCTAGCTTTCAATTCCTTCTTCTACAGACATCAATTTCTCGTCGGTCTTTCCTGCTATGCTCACCAAAGCCATCCATACCATAGAACCCTCACTCTTCTTTTTGTTGTTATCCGTTTGAGCATCCCCGGATCCAATCAGCAGTGGTAGAGAGTCCTCTTCCCCCAAGCGCTGAAGTAACTTCCACCATTTTAGCCACTTGCTTCCTTGCTCCGATATGAGTTGAAAAGTATCCAGGGAAGTCCCCTATAATATAAAGCAAGTCCCGTTCCACTCTTCTCTCAATGTCAGTGCTGGGAGATCGGGTACAGCGAGATCACTTTTCTGTTAGTCTGCTATGCATGAAAGCAAGAAGCTCTCTTTCTTCCTCGGGAATCTGGTATGTGAGAAATTTGTATACAAGGTCTCACATGTAGAGATGCCCTGCCCATAGACATAGAGGAAGGAGTTGGTAGCAGACAAGTCATTCAGCAATGAAACTTCCATGGCGTAGATTGACCTTTCATGAATCTGTCTTGAAGAGTGAGATCGTTATTGCATAGATAAGGTGCCTATCTCTACACGTCCACAATGAGATCAGAAAAGCAAGGAGCTTTCGCTTCGCACCTTGGTATGGTCCACTTGATGAGTATCTCTGGAATTTCTCTTCAAAATTGTAAACAGAAGGTCTTACTCCATACCGTTGAATGCGTGTGGTCAACTGTGTAATCGAGGAAGCCAACATTGACTGACTTTCATGGTTAAGGTTCGAAAGACGAAGAACCAACAAGATAGGGCGCTTTCCCCTCTTCTCTAACTAAGAGGAGAAGCAGAACATGTAGCTTTTCATCCTTGTTTGATCATCCTATCAGTCATGGTAACGGATTGAGTCTCTATCTTTCGGTAGCTGGTTTGACTCTTTGTGATCGAACAAAACAAAACATAAAGAAATATCGTAGTGTAAGGGTAAAAGTAGTATCACCCTAAAAGCAGTCTATAGGGGTAATAACAGGGTAGGTGTGTATTTTCATCGAGATTGGGTTGAACAACTAATTTTCCCGAGAAATGCTTTCCAGTTTCCTTTGTGCATCTTTCTTTTCCTTCGTCTGGTGTAAGCTAGACCAGCATCCGAAGCGTGCGAATCCACGCAAGCCATTGCGAAAGCCTCTGCCTTAGCATAAGAGCAAGAGGTTCCAACCCCCCCACAAAAGGGGAAAACTTAATTAAACAGAAGCCCCGTTTTCTTACCAGGGAAGTGCTGCGCTTTTCAGCACCTTTGGCAGACCGATAAGAGTCTCGATTTATTTCAACAGATCTTGGTTCGGGTGCTCTTTCTTCTTCTGAGTGAGTGGATTAGCTAGACCCGCCTTTCTCTGTAGAACATGGATCTCTTCTTTCTACGGCGACGTATGCCTATCTTTAAACGCCCGCCCATCCCTATCCCTTTTGGATGGGAATCCGGTGTCTGGACGTGCCACTGCCACCAAAGAATCTGTTTTGCTTCGTGAGAAAGGGAGTATGTTAGATAGAAAGAGCTACAAAAGGTGTATCGGATATTTTATATTTCAAATAGCGCTTTGACGGACATAGGTATACAAAAACTGTCAAATTTCATTGCCTCCCTAGAGGTCAAAACTCTATCTCTTTTTATTCAATCATTGGAAGGCCAGAGGACGCATTCTTGTTGGCAGCAGTGCCATAAATACCGGCTTTTACTGCAAAGCAGACCAGTAGTACCATTAAAAACTTTCTAAGTCCAAGTTCTTTCTGAGTCCTAAGACTCGGATTCGTACTATTAGTTCAATAAAAGCAATTACCAATATTTGTCATACCAATGATATTGGTAAGTACTTTAGGAGTGCCTTTGATTCACAAAAGAGTGTCAAGAAAGAAAACTAACTACATAATGAAGAAAGTGCAGCAAAGACTTGCAGGTTGGAAAGCCAAGTGGATCTATTTAGCTGGTAGAACGTCCCTCTATCATCCAATGTTGGTGGAGGTTTGACGATGGTTCAGTCAATGATTAAAAAACAATTGTTTCAGTTGCTTGGTTCTTCTCTTAAGAACTCAACTGGGAAGGCTTCTGCTCGATGATGTCATCTTGGTCCACCGATTTCATTGGGACGGCTTCGGCCCACTTAGAATAGAAAGAATAGGAAGACAAACTATCCAGAAAGATAGACAGAAAAAGAGAGAGACCTTACACCGAAACAAGGGACTAAGGGCTAGGGGATATGGGCATAGGGGCTACGGGAAGACGTACGATAGGCTGGGTAGGATCCGTACTGGACGGAAATAGAATCTTTCCTACTTTGAATACGGAATAGCCAGAGAGATAAGTAACGTAGTCACCGATTGGAAGACTTCGACGGCTTAGAAAGAGAAAAAGTACTCGCTCACTGGAGCAATAAAGAAAAGAAGCGTACGGCTTACTAAGACACTAGGCAATGAGCCCGCATACACATTCACTCGCTATAAGACTCACTTACAACAATGGGAGAGACTACCAAGACTGAATGCTTAGAAGAATGGAAGAAAAGATTCCAAGAACTACAGTAAGAAGGAAATCACCAAGCAAGACGGAGATTTGAAGGAAATGCCCCTTACACGACTCGTAGCAATACATGGAAAGCTTCCAAGGAGATATGGAATATCAAGAAGGATAGGGCAATGGGTATGGTGCCTAGGCCTGCAACCTCATAACCTAGAGCTGATGCTGATGCCCTTACTCCGAGTCGCGGATATTACGATTACAGAGGTTACGAAGTAAAAGAGTAGAGGAATGGTGGTGAAAGAAAGAGCCCCACCTAGACGTCTGCTTTGGATTCGCTTTCTTCCAGTCCTTTTCTCAGTCGAAGTGATCGCTCTATTCCGTCAGTCTTCGAAGGCAGCGGCAAGACCTTTTGCTGGAGTTGACTTTTCCGTCTCGTAGGAAAGATCGTCTTATAGTATGTAGGTTAGTCAAATCCGTCAAGCATGCCAGTCCAAGGTACCGAGTCCTTTTTCTAGCAGTCATTGCGTAATCGCTAAGCAGCCCATCGGTCGAAGCTAGGGGCTTTAGCCTTACCTTGCCTTCAAATCAATCATATCAGTAATCGAATGAGTAATTGAATCAGCCTTTCAGCCTAGTCTTCGAGTCTTCCAAGTCTTCTAGCTCTCTAGGCTCTCCTAACCCTAACAAGCTTTCCAGTTTAGTTGTCCAAGCTCTAACTTATCCTTCCAGCGGTTAAGCTTTCGATGTAATCTATCCGCCCTTAGTTCATTCCGTACGTCTGTGTAGTCAGTCATTGTCTTATACGTCTTTCACTATTCAAGTAAGGAGCTCAGGGGCCTGTGTGCCTTGTTTCCAAGATCCGGTGGATAGCTTTCCTATTCCCTCGGGCTTTCAGATGGAGGGGCAGTCTTAATTCATCAACCAAAGATGAAAGTAAGAGAGGCTATTATTAAGATTCTTTGATCCCGAAAGCCCAACACTCGGCCTAGGAATTCTTGTCCGAACCTTCCATCCGTAAGCCAATCAATCGAAAAGACAAGACAAGTCAGCCATCATTCGACACCTTCCGCCGATAAAGCATGCTATCAAAAGAAAGAGTCACCCAAGAAGGCGAAACTTCACCTGTCGCAGAACCGTAACCCATCACTTGGCCTCTCCCTTCATGTGCATGCCTAGATCTTCGTCATTCTCTTCCACCGAAAGCAAGAATGGCATAATCAATCGCATCTGCAACCGAAACCCAAGCTGGCGAATAAGCAAGTGATTGGTCTTTTTTTAGTCTTTATTAGCTTGATCGGCAACTGGGACACAAACGAAGGAACTTTTAGAATGACTTCAATTGACACACAAAGAAGTACCCTGCTTTTGACCAACTATTCCATAGCTTCGACGACTGCCTTGCCTTGACCTTCCCTTGTTCTACCCTCGGAGATTGAAAGGTGATTGAAGAAGATAACTCTATGCAGTGACAGAGGGAGGTAATATCATAATAGAGTCAAAATCACGATTAGAGTCAGTCCGGATAAAAGAATCCAATCCGCAACTAGTCTTGGAGTGAAAGAACCTGGGAATCCCCTTTTTAATAGAATAGAATCCGGAAGAGGCTCGACGGGAGCGGACTCGTAATCGTGTGGACGCCTTCTTACACAACTGAAGGGACAGATTTCGAGCGAGCGGATTGCTTCTCTGGAGAAAGATGGGCTGACCATGATGGAAGGGCAAGGACCCCAAGAAGAAGCCAAGCCTGAGGCCAAGAAAAGCGAGCTCAAGATCAGGAGCCAAAGCGGACCGAGAAGAAAGAAGAAACGCAAGTTGCCAATTTTGTTGAATGGGCAGTGACCCGGAAGAAAGAAACCAAGGACTGACCGGAGGGCTAGTTACCCGTTACTGCTTCAGGGAGTGACCGATGCTAAGAGGGAAGCGAAACGCTATGTTACCCGCGAGATATCCGCTTTCTTTCTTCCTGCAGTGGTAGCGACACTACCGATGTGTAAAGATCAACTCCTGCTTCTCTGTCTTCTTCAGTTAAGTCAGTTCAGCTGGGCCTATTTGTATAGCAAAGAGCGCCTTCTGTTACTCTTCTTTGTTGAATGGAGCCGAGGTCGGCGAACGAATGTTATTAGCTATTTCCTCTAATTGTATTTCTCGCATTCTGCTAGGCCTCTGGGCCTATGTTCTAAATGAAAGAGCTATGGACTGAAAACCTAAAGGGAAGTAGTTCCCGCATCTGCTAATTCAGTCTGCTGTGGATTTACCGGCTTCCAAGTCAGCAAAGTCTAAAGGGAAAGCTAAACCTGGAGTTCGAGTCGGAAATCTGTATTATCTTCTTAAATAAAGCCAAGTAAATCCAAGTAAAGTAGCTAGTGCATCTCCTTTCTTGCAGAACCTCTGCTGCGAGGGAAAGGGTGGTGACTTCTAAGGCGAGTAGTTTCCAAGTCAAGGGTTCGAGGACCTATAGTTTATAAGGGTGGTGACTACCTATGTGTCAAGCAAAGAAAGCTAGGCCTAGTACTTCCTATTTGAAGTGAAGAGAGCCCTGGGAAGAGATGAGTTCAACCTGGAGTGAAACCTAAGGAAGCAGCTCAGTCTAGTTCTTTCAAGGCTTAGTTTAGCGTCAGTTGCAGGATTGGGAGTGTAGTGAGGATAGCCCAGGTGGGCGACCGAATGAAGTGAGTTACGAGTTACCGATGCTGGTAGTTTCCGTTACTACGGCTGATAAATAAGCGCCTCAGTGTAAAGAAAAGCTAAACGAGTAGCGTCAGTCTGAAACCCTCGTTTAAATCCAAGTAGCTAGTCGAGTTGGAGCGGAGGAGCTCAGTCAGCTAAGTCGATTTATGGCATCGGGGAGTCAGTCTCTAAGGTCAGGCTATGCGTAAAGAAAAGATAGGGAGAAGGAAAACGCATAGAGGAGTTTGATCCTGGCTCAGAAGGAGCAAGTCTTCTTCCTAGTGGAACGAATGAGAGTCTGTGGCAATTGCTTCGCAACCTGCATCTATTAGTTCCGGTTCATCTCTGACTTTCTGCTTCGTGTATGCATTTCTTATTTCCATAAACAGAATAACTCCCCTTCCTCACATACAGGAAAGCACAGGGCTCGGAGAGCGCCTGCCAAAAATTCCCCGAGGGAAATCTTTGAATGGTTAGCCAGATCGGGATAGCCGCGCTTACCTCAATGGCGGGAGAGACGGGGTTCGAGAACCCTTATTTACTTAGATTGGTAGGGAATCCACAGGAAGAACGAACCAGGAGACAATGACTTTCGGGGTTAGCGGGCTTACCTCGTGGAATGGCCGTTGAATGGCCTCGGAGTGAACGGGGGTACCTCAACAATGAGAGTAGACCCTCTTGCACGTGGAATTCCTCAAAGACAGGAGAGGGAAGACCGATTGTCTTACTGATTCTGTTGCTGAACAAGAAAAAATTTCGTATAGTATAGAAAGTAGATCGAATCCGTTTTTGTTCCGCTGACATAGTACTCTTCTTTCTTTTATCGCTGGTCGAACCTATTTCAATTCCTCTTCTTTCAGTCGATCGGTCAATAAGGTCTTCACCCTCCACCGAAAAACAATTGTGTGAAAAAGAAACTCTCTTTTTAAAAGTTCTGTTAGGTTCTTAGTAGCTCGGAAACCTTTATCTGGACATTAAGAGCGTCAAGGATTAGAGCGGATACAAGACAGTCCCTTCCCTTCCATCCAACTACACGGGACTCCTCCTAAAAAAGCGCGTAAGGGGCCACCCACTCTTTCCCCTTGCCCCTCTCACTCATATGCCCGATACACATATGCGGGTAGATTCAGATGCATTTCGAGTCCTATTTTAAGGCACATAAGCCCATGGAGTTCTAATGCCAGTTCCCAGCGATCCAGTTAGAGGAGTGGCAGTTGTGGGAATAGCAGTATCTTTTATATTTTCAATAGACCCAGTATCCATATTTGTATAAGTTCCAATAGAGAGATTCAAAATAGGACCAGGATCCTCTCAGGTCACCAGCAATCCTCCCGTCACCACTCAGAATGCAGTTTACATCACCATCCCAGAGTCCCAAGAGGGTAATCAGGATGACAAGTTGAAGAAAAAAGCCGAAGAAAAGAAGGTAGCCAATCAGCTAGAGAGCTTAGAAGAAAAGGTCAAAAGCCTACAGGGGATCGACTCTTATGGCAGTACCAGTTTCTCTGACCTATGCTTTTCCCGGATATGAAACTCCCCCACAAGTTCAAAACTCCAGACTTAGACAAATATGATGGAACAGGCTGTCCTTTTACCCATTTGAAAGTCTATTGTGGAGAAATGTGTTTATACGGCGATAATGAAAGACTACTCATCCAGCAATTCCAAAAAAAGTCTGACCGGCCCTGCTCAGAGGTGGTTCGTCCAGTTAGACCACAGCCGGATCCGAACATGGTCTAACCTAGCCACTTCCTTCCTGTCACAATACAAGTTCAACACTGAAATGGCACCGGACCGCTCCAACGTATGCAGAAAAAGGGTAGCGAGTCATTCAGGGCATACGCCCAACGATGGAGGGAACTCGCAGCACAGGTCAAACCCCCGATGGTTGAAAAAGAGATGGTCGGTGCTTTCCTCAACACATTGAAAGATCCATACTACTCCCACCTTATCGGGCACACTACGTCAAGTTTCGCAGACCTGGTCATAGTAGGTGAGCGAGTGGAAGATGGAGTCAAATCAGGGCGCCTGGTTGACATACAGGCATTGCAGTCGCTGCTGGAACAGTCAGGAACGAGCACTATCCCGAGGAGGGTACAGACCAAAAGAACAGAAACCGGGCCGAAAGGAGGAGAAGTTCAGGTCATCACCTCCGCCCCGTCTAGAAATGACCATCCACAAAAGCAGAGAATATACGTACAGCCATCCACTCAGCGGCCCCTTATATTATCACCAGGACAGGTTCAGCAGACTAACCAACCTGGGATTCAGATTCCTCAACCACAAGCACCAACAGGAGAAGGCACGAGACCTAATCCATCACCTCCCAAAAAGGAACAAAGAAAGTTTGATCCAGATTACTATCACATGGGAAGTCCAGGTCATACGACTGACAGATGTTTCGCTTTAAGACACAAGATCCAAGATCTCCGAGAACAACACCTGCTACGCTTTGAACTTGAGAATTGAAAACAGAGAATGATCTCCCTGAAATCAACATGGTTCGCTCGGCAGGCCCCTCAGAATCGAAACCATCTCAGCCCACTGGCACAACACAACATCAGCCAGCATTCACACTTACTGCTCTTGCCCCTCAAATCAAGAATGGAACACTTCGGCCCGCTGCAGCCTCTGAATTCCCCATCATCGCCTACTCTTTGGATGGATCACCCATCTATCAAGGGAAGACTGAATCAGGCCACATATGGTGGGACATCTGCGACTGTGATGATTGTTTCCAAAATGCACAAGAAACTGATCTCGAGCTCGAAGCCGAGAGAGAACGGAAGCCTAAGCCGAGAAAGAATAAAACTTATCAGCAAAAATGACGGGAACGATATGAAGCAGGAGATCCTGAGGTAGACCTTCTCGGAGACCCATCAGGAAAGTTTGATTATCTTGTCCTTTACCCGAGAAGAAACATGGCGGCTCTAGCTCCACCTCCAATGATACCTCATCCACAGTGGTCCACTGACCCTCCCACTGGGCCGGGCCCCATGATGCGTCTACTCACAGAAGTGACCACAGCTGTCAACTCTATACCTTGCGAGTCAGTGGAAGAATCACCTCCAGAAGACCCTGACCAAAGCTATCGCATGATCGAAATGCAAGAGTATATCGAGCGGCAATGCATGAAGCAGAGAAGGGAAGACTTTCGGGATTTAATCATTTCACATGAGCGCAAAGCTGATGAAGCGGCATCCTCTGGTAACAGAGCCCGAAGTAGGAAAGTTCGATCCATCCCAACTCATTACACCTCCGCGAACTCGTGTTCAGCTAAAGATTAAGGAGGAAG